TAAAAGAAAACCCATAAAGTCAATGCGCTGATTTGATGATTGATTGATATAGATTCTTCTTGGTTGCAACCATAACGAAAAATTACATTGACAGAAATTGACAAGGTAATATTTCAATTTAGTCAGCAGAAGAAATGTCCCCCTTGAAACTAGAATCCATTTTCCTTGATACCTAACATAATGCAGAAAAGGATCCTTAAACAACCATAGAATAATCGGAAAATTCTTAGTACATAATTTTAAAAACTGTTCTAACTTTAGGTAGAAATAGATTCGTGCAAGAAAGGCTCCGTAAGATGGTGATCGTAAATTAGAGGATTGGTTGCGGATAAAAACGAAGATGGATTCGCATTCACACACATAGGAATTATATAGGAACAATAAGAATCTTTGATTCTTATTTTTTGAAACAGACCTTTTTAGAGTAATAACTCTATTACAATACTCATAAAGAAAGAATCGCAATAAATGCAAACAGGAAATATCTTTTACCCAGGAACGAATCATTTGAACCAAGATTTCAAAATGGATAGGGTGAGGTATCAATATATCTAACACATAATTTAAACGTGAAAATTTGTCCTCTAAAAAAGGAAATATGGAATGAATTGATCGTAAATTGTGGTATTTTTTTACTTCTTTTCCTTCTAGGGAAGATATTAATCGCATAGAAAATGGAATTTCCGCAATAGCTGCAAACCCCCCTGAGATCCTTTGAGAATACAAATTTTGGGGGAGTACAAGAAATTTATTTTTATTAGAATCATTAACAGAAAGAATCGAATGATTCTGTTGATACATTCGAATAACTAAACGTTTTACAACTAGTAAACTGTACTTTGTGTCATCACCCCTTTTTTTTGTATTTGACAACAAAACGGGCCTATTTAAATATAAATCCTGATCGTGTACAAGTGCATAAATATATTCCTGAAAGATAAGTGGATATAAAAAATCGTCTTGCCAAGATCTGTCGAGTTCTAAATATCCTTGTAATTCTTCCATTTAAAATGAAACTGGAAACAAAAGGAAAAGTAGAGGGTTTCGTGGATTATAAAATGGTACATAGTGCGATACAGTCAAAACAAGGTATTCTAGTACAAAATAATCGATAGATACCTTGGAGACAGCTAAACTCATCAACGGACTCTCTATCTTTTTTCCATCTACCAGCTAATTTGTTTCTTTCTTGATAGTTATAGGTTAAGAAGATGATTAGAAATCCTTTATTTTTTCAACCCAATCGCTCTTTTGATTTTGGAAAAAAAGTATCCTTATCAATATACTGTTTCTTTTACACATTAATCTCCATTTTCTAATCTAATGAAAAATGGGTAGATAGTTAGGATTCACTAAAAAATCGGTAATCCACTCTTGGAAAATCCTTTCCCGCCCCAGTCACTAATCTATTTTTAACGTTTAATTAGCGCGGGTGATCGTTCCAACGAAGAACATAAGCTCGTTGCTTTTTCTTTCCCTACAATTAGAGCCATAAGGCTCGATCCATGTATTCAATCGACCCAATTTTGAACTCATTTCGTTCTAAAAATTTAACCCAAGTTTTTTACTGATCTAATAAGAACGAAAGTTGAAAATAATTCTACGTTGATACGACATGCTCTTTTTTCCATTCATTCCTTTCAGGATCAGTCGTGGTCTTACAAACTCTACTGATAGTCTGGACGAATCCCTTGCTTCATCCAAATGTGTAAAAGACCCTAGCCGCACTTAAAAGCCGAGTACTCTACCGTTGAGTTAGCAACCCAAAGAGAGTATAGTATGTAGATACAATCGCGATCAAAATTAAATAAAGAAATTAGACAAAACAACAAGACAGGTGATAATACAATAAATTTTAAAATAAAAAAATTATAGACCACTTCTAGATATTCTCACTATCTATTTTTCTATTTTCTTTCTCTCTCTTTTTAGATATTCTTTTTCATTTTCTTCTTTTTTTATCTAGCCATTTCCAAATTTATAAAAATTTTTGTTTTTTATCACAGCAAATTCAAAGAATCTTTGAATAAAGTAAAAAACAAAAAGGTGTTTTGGATGTAGGACAAAAAAATAAAAAAAAAAATGGACCCATTTACACTTGAATTATATTTGGGCACTACACTCTTGTCAATATGTCGGCGAAAAAAAAAAGAGAATGATATCAATTAAATAAAGAACTTGGGTTAGATTGGCACTAGCTAAATAAGGTACATGATTAGAAAGGAATGCAAATAAAAAAAATAATCAAGAAGTATAAAAAATATCAATAACTATACATCAAATAATTCATTCTTTTTTTAGTATAGTTACAAGGAAAACCATTCAATTGAAAGGAATATAAGAATTGTCTATTGCTAGATCCAACTCCTACCGTTAGTGACTTGGTCAATATAACTTTCTTCGTTGGTTCACTTGATCTTTTTTCTCGACATATCAATATAGAACAAAAGTCTATAAGGTGTGAATAATAAAGAAAGGATTATATCAAACTATAATTATATCAAACTATATACGAATCACTCAAGTCTCTTTCTTTTTGTATTTAATTAAGTGAGTTGCGTTTCAGTAGGGCGAAGTTCTTTTAAAATCTCTGCCTTCTTTAAAATATCATAAACAGTTCCCGTAGGTTGAGCGCCCCTTTCAAGAAAATATAAAATAACGGGAACATTTAAATAAGTTTGATTCTTTATCGGATCATAAAAACCAACTTTCCGAAGATCTCTTCCTTCTCTTCGGGACCGCACATCAATTGCAACAATTCGATAGACGGCCCATTGGGATAGATTATATGAATAATACCCCCCCCCCCTAGAAACGTATAAGAAGTTTTCTCCTCGTACGGCTCAAGAAAAAAGATTTTTGATCATTCTTTTTTTTTCAAGTTATGGATATATAAAATAAAGCAAAAAAATCCCCTCAAAAATAAAAAATCAAATTAATTAGACTAAGAATTAAGTCCCCTGTTGCTCTTATTATTCTTTCCGGAAAAAACCATTTGCACTCATAACTCAAGTTGAATAACTCTTAAATAGCTCAGAAGAAACATTTAATTTTTTGAGTGGTCTCTAACCCCCTTTTTGTCTGTCTGACTTATTTAACCTTTATTGGAATTATTCATTCTAATCCAGTTGTTGATACAGTTGAGAATGAAAAGGGCCTTTCCTTGTTTCGGAATCTCTTTGCTTTGAATCATTAGGTTTATACATTACTTCGTTGATCTTTAATCCGTTCAAAATGGCAGCAACATACCCTTTTTGCGATTGTTTATCAAAGAAAAGAATCATACAAACACTTGATTCTTTCACGATCTTTTCGCTTTTTCTGTCAAAAATATACTTACGAAGTTGTTCTAATCTATTGATTCACACTAACCCTAGATTCTTGCTCTTAAGAAATGAATCAATACTTTCTACTCAAGCTCCACCATGTACTATTTTAAATTAACTATAGCCCAATAAAAGCGTGGGTTCTAGTTTAACAGAACAGGGGATGTCGAGGCAAGAGCACCCTTTTCTATATAAAATGATGGATCTAAAAATCCACACCAGATCATGTCCTTCAAGTCGCACGTTGCTTTCTACCACATCGTTTCAAACGAAGTTTTACCATAACATTCCTCAAATTTTGAACCGGTATGCAATTGATTCAATCATGGAATCATGAATAGTCATTGGTTTATTCGGGACATATAAGGCGAATATAATATATGAATCACCTTTACTTTCAACCATTACACATTACATAAAATTATACTTATTTATGAAATACCTAAAAAATTAGTTTCAAAATAAAAAAATACATACAAAATACATACGTAACGTATGTATTTTTAGAATTAGTATAATTCGAAATTCGATTCGGATAGATATTTAAATTGACACCTTTTATCGTTGATTAACTCCTAGATACTCCCCCCACTCGGGAGTCATAACCTCTCCCAAAAGCACCTTTAAATTGAAATTCAAAGAATCAATCTATTATCTTGCCTGTATTAGATCACAGATATATTAAGTTCTATCTATATGGGCTTTGAACTCACTTCTGTTTGTGAAAAACATAGAATTCAGAAACGAATCTTGAAAAAAAAATGATGATAGAATCCAGATGCTCTGGGACGGAAGGATTCGAACCTCCGAATAGCGGGACCAAAACCCGTTGCCTTACCACTTGGCCACGCCCCACTTAGATTTCGAATCTAGTAATTTAGAATAATATTGTTGTTGATTGTTCGTCAATTACAGCCCAAATCTCTACAAAATCCAGTCGGTTGTTATTAGAATTTTCACACGTGTATATCGTGTATATATAGAAATAAACTTGAATTTCTTGATCATTACATATAATTCAATTAAGATAATGTATGAAAGTATGATTTCTTCTATTCTCTTTTGATTTGAGAATGGAAGAGTTTTTGATTGAGTAAGTTCAAAATAAATAAAAGAAAGGATTTTTGATCTACTTTGCTTTCTTCATTTTTCGCTTATCTTCTATCAATAACTCAATCAAAATGCAATAATAATAATCTTCAAGAAAAAAGATGTCTGCTATGCTAAATATCTTTAGTTTGATCTGTATTTGTCTTAATTCTGCCCTTTCTTCGAGTAGTTTTTTATTCGCCAAATTGCCCGAGGCCTATGCATTTTTAAGCCCAATCGTCGATTTTATGCCAGTCATACCTCTACTCTTTTTTCTATTAGCCTTTGTTTGGCAAGCTGCTGTAAGTTTTCGATGAGATTTGAAATCTTGTCCTATATACTAAATAAATGAAAAGATCAGGCTCAGAGTATCAACTCTCGATTTGAATTCAAATAGAAAAAGTCTTGAATAGCCTCGAAAAATTGGAATAACTCCCTTTCTCGTTCTAACAAAAATTTACGTGAAAGACCCTATGAAGTCTTCCCCCCCAATTGTGGGTAGGAAAGCTTTTTTTTATGAGAAAGGAGACAAGGGAGGCTCCTAACATTTAACAAATTTCTTTTTTTTATTTCCAGAAACTACTT